ATCTAGATCTCAAAGGGGTGGTCGGTGTTTTACTACCAATCACAAGTTTTGTCTTGTACACAGTACTTATGCTGGAAATTTTGATAGGGGATTACTCTATCAACCAACGTCTACTTCAGAACTCCCTCTTCAAACATTTTTCAACTATAAAAGTTCAATATCTTCCCAGGAATTAGTAAATTAGATAAGGTAGGTTTTTTTCAGAATAACAAATAACGAATTAATCTTCATAAATTAGATTTCATCGTAAATGTGAAATATATATCTTATACAAATTACAAATCAAAGCCAAATGAAAATGCGGGAGAGATAAAAAAGATGCAGGGTCCTTTATCTGTTTGGTTAGTCAAACATGGGCTAGTTCATAGATCTTTGGGTTTCGATTACCAAGGAATAGAGACTTTACAAATAAAGCCCGAGGATTGGCATTCCATTGCTGTTATTTTATATGTATGCGGTTACAATTATCTACGTTCACAATGTGCCTATGATGTAGCACCAGGAGGAATGTTAGCCAGCATATATCATCTTACAAGAATAGAATATGGTGTAGATCAACCGGAAGAGGTATGTATAAAAGTATTTGTTCCAAGGGCTCATCCTAGAATCCCATCAGTTTTCTGGGTTTGGAAAAGTGTGGATTTTCAAGAACGGGAATCTTATGACATGTTGGGAATCTCATATGAGAATCATCCACGCCTGAAGCGTATCTTAATGCCCGAAAGTTGGATCGGGTGGCCCTTACGTAAGGATTATATTGCCCCCAATTTTTATGAACTACAAGACGCTCATTGAATGATAAGAGACCTTTTTTCATTTATACAACTCTGGGTATTCAAGGAATATTTCTACACTCTCTTTTTCTTCGAGATCAAACAGAGTAATTGAAGTCTCATTCCTATTCTTATGGATAGGCTAAGAAAAAAAAAAAAGACAATATAATTAGGGATTCGTTGAGATTCTCGATTTTTTAAAGATATATTATTTTTTTTAGGGGAGCCGATAGGATGAACTAAAATAAAAGAAGGGATTCTGTGCTGTGAACTTTGTATCGTGCACATCTCTTAGAAGGAATAGAATCCAATTTTTTTATTTTACTATAATAGACTCTTTACTTTTCTATAAAATAGAAAAAAAAACTACAAAATAGAGAAAGGTCCATTTACAGACACCTAGAGGGATAAGTATTTATTATGTTGATCCATATCAATGAATTTGTAGAATAGATCCTCATACGAATTACTCATATGCCGAGAACCAGATTTGAACTGGTGACACGAGGATTTTCAGTCCTCTGCTCTACCAACTGAGCTATCCCGACCATTACCAAGATATCATCCTCATTTTAATAGAGGACTGGGGTCTATGTCAATTAAAAAGAAAAAAAAAAGTAACGAACGGGAATTGATGGAATCTTCGAAGTGACGACGTTAAGATGTTGATTTGCACCTATTTTTGTGATAAGAGAAAAAATGATGCTCGGATACGCTTTTAAAATGTAAAAAAAAAGAATAGGATGAATGAGAAAGATAAGTAACTTTCAACCACTAACAAAAGGAGAGAGTAAGATAAAAAAAAAGAGGTAGGGTGTCAACGGGTTTTGGGGGTTGGGGATAGAGGGACTTGAACCCTCACGATTTAAAAAGTCGACGGATTTTCCTCTTACTATAAATTTCATTGTTGTCAGCATTGATATTGACATGTAGAACGGGACTCTATCTTTATTCTCGTCCGATTAACCGATTGTTCAAAAGATTTATCAAACTATGGGGTAAATTATTTTATTAATGAATGTTGTATTTGATTCCTTCTTCAATTTGGAATCAATATGAATTCACAACAATTCTTTATATTTTTCATAAAAAAATATATAAATACGGGTTTGGGTCGTCTTTTTTTTTTAGATAGTTTTTTATTACCTTTAGGTATGCGTATAGGTTTATCTTTTATCCTTTCTGTAGTTTCGATAGAAGGATTCCTTTACTAACGCAAAGGTAGTCAAACCCCATTTGTTAGAACAGCTTCCATTGAGTCTCTGCACCTATCCCTTTTTTATTTAAATTCTTTCTTTCCGAACCTTTCTTTATTTTCGTAAAACAGGATTTGGCTCAGGATTGCCCATTTTTCATTCCAGGGTTTCTCTGAATTTGAAAGTTCTCACTTAGTAGGTTTCCATACCAAGGCTCAATCCAATTAAGTCCGTAGCGTCTACCAATTTCGCCATATCCCCTTGTGTTTTGAGATTCAATCTCATTATGATGCCCTTCCCCCTCCTTTTTTATTTCATTTATTTAATATTTATTTTTATGCTATACGGAACCACTTCATTTTTTAGATACTCATTGTTATATCGAAAGGGGTTGCCCCTTTTGATTTCTTGCCTATCTTCTTTCGTCTCTACCGTGGACCCGTATTTCTTTTTTTTTTTTTGCAATCAGAAGTGATTCCATCATTTCTCCATTTGCTATTCAATATCGATGGATATACACTAAATAAATAT